CAATCAGACCCTCTTACGGTAGAAGAACAGATAGCTACTATTTATACTGGAGCGAATGGATATCTTGATTCGTTAGAAATTGGACAGGTAAAGAAATTTCTCGTTCAGTTACGTACCTACTTAAAAAAGAATAAACCTCAATTTCAAGAAATTCTATCTTCCACGAAGACATTCACTGAAGATGCAGAAATCCTTTTGAAGGAAACTATTCAGGAACAGATCGAACTCTTTCTACTTCAAGAACAAACATAAATTTTGTATTTTTTTTTCTGAGTTTTAGTACATTTTAGTACAAGAGTAATCATTGAGAATTATTTCTCATTTGAAATATTCAAAATAGGTTTCTTGGCATAGCCATTATTAAAAATAGCTGAAAAAAAAAAATTGCGTCCAATAGGATTTGAACCTATACCAAAGGTTTAGAAGACCTCTGTCCTATCCATTAGACAATGGACGCTTTTCATTCCTATTTTCTTTTTTCGCATTCTTCCCTTTTCTTTTTCGAAAGAAAAAATGGGAGTAGATAGAAAATTCTTTAAAATAATTTTAATTTAAAGAATAAAAATAAAAGAAGGATGCATATCCTTTTTGATTATGTATGTATATAAAAATATAAAATATGGAGCGGGCAGCGGGAATCGAACCCGCATCGTTAGCTTGGAAGGCTAGGGGTTATAGTCGACATTGGTTGATTATTTTTAACGTCTCTAATTCAAAACCGAACATGAAATTTTGGTTTCATTCGGCTCCTTTATGGAAAATCAATGTATTCCCAAATCTATGGCATAAACAAAAAAAGAACAGAAATAAAAAAGTTAAGATGTATGAAAAAGGGAATCATCATAAATTCGATGAAAAAAAAGATCCATAACATCTATGTTAGCTTTTATGTCTGAATGTATCCAAAGCTACTCGCTTTCTAGATGATCCTTCTAGAGGAGGGGCATTATGCCAAACCTATCTAGTCTAGTTACTTCGTTCCCTATTTCCACTCGCACGATCCTGAGGAAAAGACTTTGGTTTCCACCGAGCTGAAACAATATGACGATAGTTCTAGTAAACTAAAACCCTCGCTTTCTAGCTATTTGGCTTCAATCTCCCTTTTTTTACAACAAAAAAATTGAAGATCTAGTTACGATTGGAAATACACTTTCGTATCTTGATCCATGGATTCTTTATTCATACTTATTCAAGTTGATTCAACTCAAAAAAAAAAAAATTATGCTTCGCGATTCCATAATCTAATTTTTTATTCAATTTTTACTTTGAATACAAATCGTGAGAATGTATGTTCTTTCTCATATATGCTTTGAGAAAGAAAGGATTAAACCTTTTTAAGAAAAAAAGTTTTTTTGTGATCGAAATATAAAAAAGTCGAAAGACCCCTTAACTATCTAAGGGGTTAATAGAACGAATCACACTTTTACCACTAAACTATGCCCGCTACAATATTTATTATTGTATATGAATGGACCATTTGTCGAACAAAAGGGTGGGACGCAATTAAAATAGTATTAGAATCATGAACTAGTATTTATACATATTTCGTCCTGCTGAGCACTTGAAATGAAATGAAAAAAAAAGTTCTAATTATATTTTTTGTTTGCTAGAAAGTCATTACTGACAGTCCCATCCCTAGGGAATCATTGAAACCCAACCATAAAAATAATGAATTCTGCATACACAGTTATTTTTTTTTTTCACTTACCTTTCAACTGACAGATCTTATGAATTAGGTTCAATTGGGTTTCAGCTGTTCAAATAAACAAAGCTTGTCTCTTGAATTTGAATACTTGAACAGGGGAATGAGTTATATTATAACTATGTGTTTAATAGGTTAGATTGTTATTGTTTAACATATGTATTGTATGTTTTTTATTCTAGTTTTTTTTTCAATTTGCTTCACTTTCCCCTACGGGAAAAACTAGAATAAAAAATTCCTTGTTCTTGCTGGTTCAATAACAATTTCATTTATTTGATATCAAATAAATGAAATTGTTATTGAACCTATGAATGATTCATTCGATCAAAAGAAGTACTGGCCCGGCCAGTGCTTAACCAGGCGGGGGAATAAAAGAACCTTTCGTGCAAAATAAAATTAATAAAATTAAGGAGTAAGGTATTCCCTCTATATTTATTGTGGATATCTGTTTCGAATCTTTACCTAAATTGAATGACTGATCAAATTCGTGGATATCTTATATATATTTTTTTTATATAAGATAAAAAACGAAACCTGGGGGTTTTATCAACCTTTGCTTCACATCACATAAAAAATTTCTAATTTGGAATTGGGAGAGATGGCTGAGTGGACTAAAGCGGCGGATTGCTAATCTGTTGTATGAATTTTTCGTACCGAGGGTTCGAATCCCTCTCTCTCCGCTCCTTATGATCACTTGAGACTTTCTATGGATTTTGTCATATTAAAACATAGAAAATATATAATAATAAAAAAAAAAATAAGGAAAAACTTAAAATCTCTTTTTCTTATTCTTCACGCCCAGGATTACGTCCTGGATCATTAGATAAGAATCCGAAGATAAAGAGAGAAACAAAGAATATCACTACTGTGTAAACGAAGAGTTTGAGAGTAAGCATTACACAATCTCCAAGATAAGATCATTTTTTTGGAAAAAGGGAATAGATTACCTATTTTTGTACGATATACACTATTTTGCTATGGCATTATCCCCCCCAAAAATGAAGTGTTTTTTCGAAAAGAAAGTAATTTTCACGAATTTATTTGTAATAAGATTCTTATTTTTTCGTTACCAAAAATTTCTTGTCATATCCACAATTAGTTATTGTGGAGTTCTAATCCTAATAAAATTCTTGCTCCTCGGAAGGTGAGAACAAGGAAATAAGATAATTTAAATTAATCGCTACGGTTACGGTTATTCATTTTATTCAATTCAATATACAAGAAGTTTAATTTTATTTTTGAATTGAAGGTTTCTAATGTAAGACTTATCTGATCTTAATCTTAGGCAATTTTTATAATTTTTTTATTAAATAAATCCTCCATGTGGGAGAGTATTCAATATTTTATCGAAAACTTACAGCAGCTTGCCAAACAAAGGCTAAGAGAAAAAAGAATAGAGGTATGACGGGCATAATGTCTACGATTGGATTGAAAAGGGCATAAGCCTCGGGCAATTTGGCGAAGAAAAAACTACTCGAATAAAGGGCAGAATTAAAACAGATACACATTAAACTAAAGATATTAAGCATAACAAACATTTCGTTCTTTTCGTTCTTGTAAATTAGATAATTTGATTTTGATTGAGTTTTTTTTTATATTTTATATAAAATATAAAAGTAAAAAAAAGGCAGGTCAAAAAATTCTTTTTTCTCCGAACTCTCACAAACCAAAAACCCTTCCTTTCATTCTCAAATGAGAATACAAGGAATTAGACTTTCATTCAATATCTTAATTGAATTATATGTAATGATCAATGAATTTTTTTATTCTATATCTATATGTGCTGAATCCGAGCAACAAGAAATCCTATATGGATCTGGGCTGGAATTGACGAATAAACAAAACAATATTAGTGTTTATTAGCCCCGAAAAAAAAATATAAATGGGGCGTGGCCAAGTGGTAAGGCAGCGGGTTTTGGTCCTGTTACTCGGAGGTTCGAATCCTTCCGTCCCAGGTCGTCTCTGATGGAGAGAAAGGAAAAATTGTTCTCTTTAACAATCTTCTCTTTTGGTTCATTTGTAATATTGGATACAATGTGATCCAACCCTTCGTTCTGAATTCTACTAATTTTTCTTAGAATAATATCTTTTCTTTCATTTAGTTTCTTACAAAAGTGAGAAAGTGTCAAATGCGGGTGAAAATAAAGATATTTATTTTCATCGAAAAATGAATTTGGTATATTCAGGGTATGCTTGTACTACTTAATATTTATATTAATATGAGTTAGTTAGAGAAATCTTATGTCCCATATTCATGAAATGGTAATTCTTACATGATCCATTCTGAATCGAAATGTGAAAGAAAGGGCTCTCTATTCCCCTATCAAAAACAAAAACCTAAAGTAAAATAAAGAAATAGGGTATACCAATTCCACATAAAATGTGGACCCTAAGTGGTATAGAGTTAAGTTAAGATTCTTGCTGAGCCTTCTCCAAAGAAATACTTATCTATCCATATATAGTATGGACTATAATTATTATTATAGTATAATTATATATTATATCGGCTGAGCCAATGACTATTCATGATTCTATATTGAATTAATTCCATACCGGTTCGAAATTAGATTAGAGGAATGTTATGGTAAAACTTCGTTTGAAACGATGTGGTAGAAAGCAACGTGCGACTTGAAGGATATGATCCGCTGTGGATTTTTACATCCGCCCCTTTCGATAGGAATGGAGATGCTCTTCGCTCGACATAGTTTGTTCTCTTTCATCAACAACCTAATTTGTGTTGGGGTGTAAATAGTACATGATGAAGCTCGAGCAAAATGATTTAGTTATCAGGGGAAAGAATCTAGGGTTAGTGATAATCAATAAGTTGCACCAACTTTGTAAGTTTATTTTCAAAATATAAATCGAAAAGTTAAAATTCAAACAAGTTTGAAATAAAAAAAAAGTAAAATGTATTGGAAAACTATTTCGATCAAAAGTGTATCACAAGGGAATCCATAGCATAGAAAGAAATAACAAAAAACAAAAGGTATGTTGCTGCCATTTTGAAAGTAGCAAGGATCACCGAAGTAATGTCTAAACCTAAGGATTTTACAAAGCAAAGATAAAGGATTCCGGAACAAGGAAAGACTCTTTTCAATTGTCTCAACAATTGAATCAGAATGAGGAATAAAAAGAGATTCGGGACGAGACAAACAAAAGAGGTTAGAGACGGCTCAATAAATGTCTAAGGATTTTCCTTCGAACTCTTTCAGAATTTTCCAACAACTAACTTACTTGAGTTATGAGTACGAATGAGATTTCCTTTTTTCTGTAAGGAAGAAGAAAAAACGACTGAAATCATAGTATAATTCATGATTATATGGATACATTTGCCATTTTATACATAAATTAGAACCATTCTTTCTCGAGCCGTATGAGGAGAAAACCTCCTATACGTTTCTAGGGGGGGCATTGTTTATCTACATCTATCCCAATGAGCCATCTATCGAATCGTTGCAATTGATGTTCGATCCCGAAGAGAAGGAAGAGATCTTAAAAGAGTGGGTTTTTATGATCCGATAAAGAATCAAACTCATTTAAATGTTCCTGCTATTCTATACTTCCTTCAGAAGGGTGCTCAACCTACAGGAACTGTTCATGATATTTTAAGGAAGGCAGAGTTATTTAAAGAAAAAAGTTAAAGTTCCGATTGAAAAAAATTAAGGAATAAAAAAGGGGTTAATTAGTATCTATTTTTGTGTAATTATTTTCACAAAATTTCCCTTTTTCTTGCTCTATTTTCTTGCTCTATTCAGATTTTTTATTTTCTTGTTGTGGGAATACCACAACAAACAAGGGGTTAATTTTGCTTATTCCTACCTCTATTGATTGAATAAAGACGAGATTTTTTTTCGACCTCTTGCTTCTTTTTTTCATTCAAATTTCTTATTTATGTCGTGCCAATCCAACAAAAGTTCTTATTTTCTTTACTTAAATTTATTTCCTCAATGTTCAATTCATATTGACAATAGCGTATGGAACAGATATAATTTGATCATAGGTAAATAGATCTGTTTTGGTTATCCCACCCCATTTTTCCTTCAGTCAAATGGATGGGTTTGTTTTCCAGATTTATTGTCTGGCATATAAGATGTATTTTATTAGCGAATAAAAAAATAGAGAAAAAACGTATATTTTGTCAATTTTCACATCTCTAATAGAAATATCTTTGTTGTTTTTTAATCCGATCTGCCCGTTTTTTTTTATTTCGATCATATCTACATATCATATTTCTTTGGGTTGCTAACTCAACGGTAGAGTACTCGGCTTTTAAGTGCGACTACAATTTTTTACACATTTCGATGAAGCAACGAATTCGTCCAGACTATTGGTAGAGTCTATAAGACCACGACTGATCCTGAAAGGTAATGAATGGAAAAAACAGCATGTCGTAATAAATAAAATAGAATTTTATTTATTAAAATTAAATTTTGAATTTCTCCTTAGCGGATCATTCCAAAATATTGTTTGGATTTTTGGAAAGTAAAAAGAAATTCACATTTTCATATTTTAAGTTTGGTCTAGTAAATAAATGGATAGAGGCCCATGGTCTCCCTCTGGTAAAAAAAAAAGCAACGAGCTTATTTTCTTAATGGATTATCCGATCTAATTAGACGTTAAAAATTAATTAGTACCTGGTGTGATAAAGGGTTTTCCTGTGAGTGGATCATGGATTCCTTATTTTTTTTTTTTAATAAATCCTAACTATTCTTTATTATAGATTTGAATAGATTTGAGACGGATGTGTAGAATAAAGAGTATACTGATAAAGATAATTTATTCCAAAATCAAAAGAGCGATCGAGTTGCAAAAATAAAGGATTTTTTACCCTCTTGTAATTATAAGGAACATAAATCATAAACCAAAACCAATTGGATAAAAAAGAAGAGGAAAAAGATCTGTTGATTGGATTCCTCAGGGTATATATATATATTATTTTTTATAACTATGTATATAATACATACCCTGTTCTGACCGTATTGCACTATGTGTCATTTGATAACCCAAGAAATGCCCCCTGCACCCTGTTCAAATAGAAATAAAAATGGAAGAATTAGAAGGATATTTAGAAAAAGATGGATCCCGGCAACGACACTTACTATATCCGCTTCTCCTTCAGGAGTATATTTACGCACTTGCGTATGATCACGGTTTAAATGGTTCGATTTTTTACGAATCCATGGATATTTTTGTTTATGACAATAAATATAGCTCAGTACTTGTGAAACACTTAATTACTCAAATGTACCAACAAAATTATTTGATTTGTTCGGTTAATGATTCTAATCCAAATGGATTCCTTGGGCACAACAAGATTTTTTATTCTCATTTTTATTCTCAAATGATATTAGAAAGTTTTGCAGTCATTATGGAAATTCCATTTTCGTTGCAATTAGGATCTTCCCTCGAAGAAATACCAAAATCTCAGAATTTACGATCTATTCATTCAATATTTCCATTTTTTGAGGACAAATTATCGCATTTGAATTATGTGTCAGATATACTAATACCCCATCCCATCCATCTGGAAATCTTAGTGCAAATCCTTCAATGCTGGATCCAAGATGTTCCCTCTTTGCATTTATTGCGATTTTTTCTCCACGAATACGAATATTCTAATTGGAATAATTCCATTTCTTCGAAGAAATCTATTTATTTTAAATCAAAAGAAAATCAAAGACTCTTTCGATTCCTATATAATTCTTACGTATCTGAATTCGAATTTGTATTTGTTTTTCTTCGTAAACAATCCTCTTATTTAGGATCAAGATCTTTTGGAGCCTTTCTTGAGCGAACAC